AGTAAAGTGGCTGAGTTGTAAGCGGTAGATTGTAAGTCTAAGTACGAGTGAAAACTTCTTTATTAATCCTGTAGTATAAAAATAATGTTAAATTGCAAATTTAAAGATGTGTTAATCACTAGGATTTAAAATTTAAAAGATTCCCTTTTTTTGAAAGCTTTGAAGGCTTTTAGTTTAAATAACTTAAAATTTTAAACTAAAAATAAATAAATTGGGATAAGCAGGCTAACTAAATTAATTGAAGTTTGAAAAAATAAGAAGGGTCGATCTGTTAGTAGATAATTATTTTGTAGATTGAAATTTATAGTTGAAGAAGAAATTAAAAGTTGGGGTAAAATAATGCGCAAATAAAAGTATAAAGTAATTAAAGTTGAGAATAAAAAAATAGATAGAGGAATAAATAATTTTAAATTAATAAGTATTTGAATTAATAGTCATTTAGGGATAAATCCTAGAAATGGGGGTAATCCTCTTAAAGAAAATAAATTGCAAGCAAGAAAAATTGAGAATAAAATTTTATTTATATTAGGCTTTAAGAGATCTGAGAGGGTAAAAGACTGAGTTTTATGAAATATAGAAGTAATAGAGACTAAAATAATTAAATAAATTCTAAAATAAATAAATCAAAAAGAATCTCTTAAAATGATAGATGTTAGTATTCATGATAGGTGATTAATGGAGGAAAAAGCGATAATTTTTCGCAGAGATAACATATTTAGCCCCCCTAAAGCTCCAATTAAAGCTGACAAAATTGATGCAACTAAAATTATTTTAATAACAGAAGGAATTAAGGAGATATAAGATAGGAGAATTAAAGGGGCTATTTTTTGAATAGTAGACAAAATTCAGATTTGTGGTCAGTATAGGCCTTCTAAAATATGAGGGAATCAGAAATGAAAGGGGGCTCTCCCTAATTTAAGAAGTAAAGAAAATAAGATTAATATAAATCTTAAATAAAGTGTAGAAATCGATAAAAATCTAGAGATAATTAATAAAGTTGATCCTAAGGCTTGAATTAAAAAGTATTTTAAGGCAGTTTCTGAAAAATAAGATGATATTTTTACGGTAATAAGTGGGATAAAAGATATTAAATTTAATTCTAATCCAATTCAAGCCCCAAATCAAGAAGGAGAAGAAATTGCTAAAATAGAGCCTAAAATTAAAGTTAAAAAAAAAACTCAATAGGAAAAAGGAAATAAGATTATAAAGAGAAAGATTAAACTTTCATTTACGGGGTATGAGCCCATTAGCTTAAAGTTAGCTTATCTTTAAAAAAAAATATAGGTAAGTAAATACATTATTAGCTACATCAAAGCTACCCTTTAATCAGGCACTATATTATATTAATATGTAGTTATTAATATGAAATTAATATGTTAATTTTTTTTTAGTGTAAAAAAAAAAGAAAAAAAAAATAAAAAAAGAAAGAACTAATTAATTAGGTAAAAAGTAGAATTAATTATAAGAGGAGCGTGTTATTTATTTTTTATTAAAGGAGGGGGGGGGGAAAATGATTTTATGGGTAATAATAGTTATTTAAATGAAAATATTCTGTATACATACATTTGATTTAAAAACAAATTATCTTTGAAAGTAATTTGGAATTAATTTATACAATTAGATCAACACGAATATAAGTCTAGATTGAATTATAGTTGTAAGTGAAGCCTTCAGAGTGGGTCCTCCCCCCGGGCACGTGGTGAGAGGAGAACGAATAAGGCTTCACTTAAGAGTCTGAGCGAGGGCTTATAATTATTTGATTTTTTGTACACTGATTTTGATATATAATTAAATATAGGTAATTGTTCTTATGAAATAAGAGTTTGTTAGTAGTTTATACACCAAGTCCTCCTGGCTTAGGAAATAATGTTCTACCACGATATAGCGTACCAGGAATCGACTCTTTTTTTTTATGTGCATTCAATGAATCATAGGAAAAATGTATACATTTAATTATATATAAATTCTTATGAAATAATTCTTTTTATATTATAAGAGAAAAAAAGATTAATATTATATATAGATTTATTGGTTTTACGTATTTAAAAATATTCGTTAGTGTACAGGGCATAAAAAGTTTTGATCTTTTTGGAAATAGTGCAATTCTATTACGTTTAATTGTACTTTATTTAGTATAATTTTTTATTTTTTTTTTTTTTTATGTAAACTGTAAATTTAGAATATTTAAGAATTTGATTTTAGTTTAATTTTTTATAATATTGTGGAAATTACATGAAAATTTTTGTAGGTAAAAAATATTATTTAAAATAAATTTGGTAGTATAAATATTTATAATAATTATTAAAATCTCAGTATAAAATATTAATGTCTTATTATATGAAAATATGAATTAGTCGCAATGATAATCCTGAAAAATGTTTGTGCCAGCTTTCGCGGTTATACTTCAAGGATATATAAAAATATTTAGGGTTAGTTGAATGTAATTTTTTTTATTATGATTATATTAAAAGGTAAAATTAATTTAATTTTTTCATAGATAAAATAAATTAAGATTGAAGCTAAAAAGTTTTAGTTATAAACTAGGATTAGATACCCTATTATTCTAAAATTACTTATTACCTAAACTAGTAATAGATATTTACTTAAAATTTAAAAGATTTGGCGGTAATTTAATCTTTTCAGAGGAATTTGTTTTTTAATCGATAATCCGCGAATTATCTTACTTACTAAGGTGGAGAATAAAGTTTGTATACCATCATTATCAGATAATTTTTAAAAGATAAATTATTATAAGTAAAAATTTAACTAAATTAGATCATGGTGCAGCTAATGAGTAAGTTAAAATGAATTACAATAAAATTTTTTACACGGATAAATAGAAGAATTTGTATTTAGAAGGAGGATTTGATAGTATCTTAAGTTTAATATGCTTAGGAGATAAAGGCTCTAAATTATGTACATATCGCCCGTCGCTTTCATTTATGGATGAAATAAGTCGTAACATAGTAAAGGTATTGGAAAATGTCTTTGGATTTACAAAATAAAGCTTAGTGAGTTTAGCATTTCAGTTACGTTGAAAAGAATTATCGTGCAAATCGATTTATTTTGATTTTATATAGATTGTTTATTTTAAAAGTTATTTTTAAGAAAAATAATTTATAGTTAAGTTAGTAATATTTAATAAAATACATAAAAAAACAAAAGTAAATAAGTACTGTTAAGGATCTCTATTATTAATATTGTTAGTAAAGATGAAGTCTTGTATCTTGTGTATTATAGAAAGTTTATATGGTTTAAGTATTTAAAAATCTCGAAATAAATACAGTTAATTATATGATAAAGTTTTTGTTAAAAATAAATTTTTAATATATAATTAAAGATGAAATATCAATCGAGATTTATAATATCTAGTTTTTTAAGAGTAAATTTAATTTCTTTTTTATATATAACTAAATATAAAAGAAAAATGCAGGAGGGCTAAGCTTCTTGTAAATTAGGAAAAATAGTTAAATCAGTTAGTTAAAATTAATTAGGCTTAGAAATAGTTTTATTGATAAAGTGTTTTAATTAAATTTATAGTAGATAAATTATTTATGTTAACTTTTATTTATATTAAAAAATTAAATATATTAAAATAGTTTAAGTTATAATAATTTTATAAGTAGAATTTAATGTATTGAAAGAAATTATAAAAATCTTTTTTTTTAATAGTGAATTGTAAGATTAAAGGAATTCGGCAAAAATTTTTCTTTGCCTGTTTATCAAAAACATGTCTGCTTGGAGATATAAGAAGTTTAGCCTGCTCTCTGATAAATTTAAAGGGCCGCGGTAATTTGACCGTGCAAAGGTAGCATAATAGTTAGTTTTTTAATTGAAATCTTGTATGAATGGTTGGACAAAAGAAAGACTGTCTCTATAATTTTTATTGAATTTAACTTTTAAGTGAGAAGGCTTAAATTATTTAAAAAGACGATAAGACCCTATAAAGCTTTATAATTAATTATATTTAATTGAATTAAAAATAATTATTTAATATAAAAAATTATTTTGTTGGGGAGATAGTATTATAATTTGAAATAACTGAGAATAGGTAATACAATTATTGGTGTATGAAAAAATAGTAGATCCTAATATGTAGATTAAAAGTTCAAGTTACTTTAGGGATAACAGCGTTATTTTTCTTGAGAGTTCATATCGAAAGAAAAGATTGCGACCTCGATGTTGAATTAAAATTTCTAAATAATTGTAGAAGTTATTTAAGAAGGTCTGTTCGACCTTTAAAATTTTACATGATTTGAGTTCAGACCGGCGTAAGCCAGGTTGGTTTCTATCTTTTAATAAAAGGTAAATTATTTTAGTACGAAAGGATTAAATAATTAAAATATTTTTAAGATTTAAGTTATTTTGGCAGATAATATGCGTTGGATTTAGGATCCTATAAAATAGAATTACCTATAAATAACTAAGTAATTATCTAATTACTTTGTGATTTTAGTGGTTATAGAAATTATTAATTTTTTGGTATTAATTATTTGTGTGTTAGTTGGAGTTGCTTTTGTTACTTTATTAGAACGTAAAGTGTTAGGATACATTCAAATTCGTAAGGGCCCTAATAAGGTTGGGTATCAGGGGATTCTACAACCTTTTTCTGATGCAGTTAAGTTATTTACAAAAGAACAAGTAGTTCCTACGTTATCAAATTTTATGGTTTACTACTTATGTCCTGTTTTTAGTTTATTTATTTCTTTGTTGGTATGATCAGTTATACCATATGAATTAGGATTGCTTAGATTTAATATAAGTATTTTATTTTTTCTTTGTTGTCTTAGGATAGGAGTTTATTCTACTATAGTAGCAGGGTGGTCTTCTAATTGTAAATATTCTCTTTTGGGAAGATTACGCTCAGTAGCTCAAGTGATTTCGTATGAAGTAAGATTAGCTTTAATTTTATTATCTTTTATCGTATTAGTTGGGGGGCTAGGTTTAGAATTATTTAATAAATATCAAGGTTATTATTGATTTATTATTATGAGGTTTCCATTAAGGTTAGTATGATTTAGATCTTGTTTAGCTGAAACTAACCGAACTCCTTTTGATTTTTCTGAGGGGGAGTCTGAATTGGTTTCAGGGTTTAATACAGAATATGGAGCTGGGGGGTTTGCTTTAATTTTTATAGCAGAATATGCTAGTATTTTATTTATAAGTGTGTTATTTGTAATTTTATTTTTAGGTGGTAATATGCATGCTTTTAGATTGTATCTAAAAAGAGTAAGAGTTGCGTTCGTATTTATTTGAGTGCGTGGAACATTACCTCGATTCCGGTATGATAAGTTAATATATTTAGCTTGAAAAAGTTATTTACCATTATCATTAAATTATTTAATTTTTTTTATTGGGATAAAAATATTTATTGTATTGTAATTAGCAGTATAGAGTGTTATTCAGAGAGTAGTTTAAATAAATATTAATTTTGGGAATTAAAGTTGAAGAATAAGTCTTTCTCTCTGAAACGTACAATAAAATTAGCATTAGATTTATTCTAAATTAGATAGCAAATCAGAAATAGTTATAGAAGATAGTTAGAAAAATAATGTAAATAGGAATAAATATCGGGGGTGGTACTGGTATTTTAAAATTAATGGTAGATAAAATTATTATAGATTATAATGAGTAAGATTATTAAGAGTTAATCTTATTTAATGTTTTCAAAACATTTGTTTTAATTTTTTAAACTAAATAATCATTTAAGTAGGTTATCTCATTGAATAAGTAGTAATGGGTTTACAATATAAAATATGAAATAAAGAATTGTTAAGATTTGGCCAATTAAAATGTAAGGTGATTCTACTGGGTGAGCTCCAATTCAGGTAAGTAAAATTACAATTGAAATAAATCTTCAGAAAAGAAATTGATTTAGGGGATAAAACGCTAAGCTTTGGAATTTAGCTGTGTGTGTAAAGGGTAAAATAACAAGAATAATTACTGAAGAGGCTAGAGCAATAACACCACCTAGTTTATTGGGGATTGAACGTAGAATCGCGTAAGCGAATAAAAAATATCATTCTGGTTGAATGTGTGGGGGAGTTACTAGTGGATTTGCTGGAATAAAGTTATCTGGGTCCCCTAATAAATATGGGGTTAATAAATTTAAGGTTAGTAAAGTAAATAGTATTACTCTAAATCCGACAATATCTTTAAAAGTAAAATAAGGATGAAAAGGAACTTTGTCTGCTTGTCTGGAGATACCTAGGGGGTTATTTGCCCCAGCTTGGTGTAAAAATAAAATATGAATTATAGATATTGCTGCTGCAATAAAAGGTAAAATGAAATGAAATGAAAAAAATCGAGTTAAAGTTGCATTGTCTACGGAAAATCCCCCTCAGATTCATTGTACGAGATCTGTGCCTACAAGCGGGATAGCAGAAAATAAATTTGTAATAACTGTAGCCCCTCAAAAAGATATTTGCCCTCATGGTAAAACATAACCTAAAAAAGCAGTAGCTATAATTATTAAAAGAATAATTACTCCTACGTTTCAAGCATGCATATTTATATAAGAACTAAAATATATTCCTCGTCCAATATGTAAATATAAGCAGATAAAAAAAAAAGAAGCACCATTGGCGTGCAGTGTTCGTAAGAAATACCCATAATTAACATCCCGGCAGATATGGACTACTCTTGAAAATGCTAGATTAATATGAGCAGTATAATGTATGGATAAAAATAAACCTGTTAATAATTGAGTAATTAAACATAGCCCCAATAAAGATCCGAAGTTTCAAAAAGTAGAAATGTTTCTAGGAAGGGGTATATCAATTAAGGCATTGTTTGCGATTTTAAATAACGGGTGAGATTTACGTATAGGAGCGGCCATTAATTAATTAGTCGTAAAGGTCCTTTAAATAAATTAATAATTTTTACAATTACAATAAGTGTTAATAGGAGATAAATAATAATAAAAATAGTGAAGTTTATAAAAGGAGTATTGTAAATTCAGTTAATAGTAAGAGGAGTGGATGTAAGAAAATCTAAAGAAGGAGAAGGAATTAAAGTTGTGGGAGAAAAGAACAATTCATTGAAAAAAACTAATATAATTCTAAGGAAAGTTAAGATAAAAGATAAAATTATTAATTTAGAAATAGAGAAGGAAAAATATTCATTAGAAGCAAGTGAGGCTACGTAAATGAATAAAATTAATATACCTCCTAAAAAAATAAGGAAAAGAATATAAGAAGTCCAAAAAGAGAAAGTAGAAAATCCAATTGATAGGGAAATTAGTACGGTTTGAATTAAAAGAATTAAGCCTATAGCCAATGGGTGAGATAATTGAGTGAAAAGTAATGTTAAAGTAATTAATAGGGGAATAGTAAAAGGTAAAATATCAGTTATTTACATAATATTATATTTATTTCTGAAGCTTTTAAAAAAAGTATTTTATTTTTGATTTACAAGACCAAAGTTTTAAATTAAACTATAAAAACTAATGATAATTTTTAGTAATTTAGTTGTTAGAGTAGCTTTGTTTATATTTTTAGGGGGGGTCTATAGTTTTATTAGATTCCATAAACATTTACTAAATTCTTTATTAAGGTTAGAATTTATAATATTAAGGGGTATCTGATTATTATGTTTACAATTTTCTTCTATTGGTAATGAAATTTATTTTGGTTTATTCTTTTTAACATTAGTTGTTTGTGAGGGGGCTTTAGGACTTTCTTTGTTAGTTTATATTGTACGTAGTCATGGAAATGACTATTTTAAAAGGTTTAATATATTAAGGTGTTAAAATTCTTGTTGCCTGTGATTATATTGATAAAGTTAAAGAGTGATTGAAAATTAATTCAATTTGGGTTAGGAATTTTGAGGATGTTAATCGGTACAAATTGTTTTTGTTATGGAAACACATATATACTAGGATTTAATTTAGGATTAGATTATATTAGGTTTTTATTAGTATATTTAAGAGTTTGAGTAATGTTTATAATTATTGTAGCTAGGCAATCCGTTTATAATATAAATAATTTTTCATCAGCTTTTATTTTTGTAAATTTAGTATTATTATTTAGACTAATATTAAGATTTTGCTCTTTAAATTATTTATTATTTTATATTAGATTTGAAATATCGTTAATTCCAACATTAATTTTAATTTTAGGTTGGGGTTACCAGCCTGAGCGCATCCAAGCAGGTATTTATATGTTATTTTATACTTTGAGGCTATCATTGCCTTTGTTAGTGTCCTTATTATATATTTTTTATGAGGGGGGAAGTTTAATTATAAATTTGAATGATACGCTATGATCAAGAAGATTTATAATCAAGATTTGATATATTGGGAGTATTATAGCTTTTTTAGTTAAATTACCAATGTATATATTTCATTTATGGCTTCCTAAGGCTCATGTAGAGGCTCCTGTAGCAGGATCTATAATTTTAGCCGGAGTGTTATTAAAATTAGGGGGGTACGGATTAATTCGAATTTTACCTATATTTCAAAAAATTAGAATATTATATTCGTGATTATGAGTTAGATTAAGATTATTAGGGGGTTTATTTATTAGTATCTTATGTCTCCGTCAGGTTGATATGAAAGCATTGATTGCTTATTCTTCGGTAGTTCATATAAGTTTAGTTTTATGCGGGTTAATAATTTTTAGATGTTGGGGTTTAATAGGAAGTGTGGTAGTAATAATTGGTCATGGATTATGTTCTTCAGGTCTTTTCTGTTTAGCAAATATAGTTTACGAGCGGCTAGGAAGACGGAGTTTAATAGTAAGAAAAGGTTTATTAGGATTTATACCGAGAATGGGTTTATGGTGGTTTCTCTTAAGAGTTAGGAATATAGCTGCTCCTCCTTCATTGAATTTAGTAGGAGAAATTAGTTTGATTATAAGATTAGTGATATGAAGAAAATTGAGTATAAGTGTTTTGGCTTTACTATCTTTTTTTAGTGCTGGTTATACTTTATATTTATATAGGTTAAGTCAACATGGTGTATATTTTAGTGCATTATATTCATGTAGTTCAGGAAAAGTGCAAGAGTATTATGTATTGTTTTTACATTGATTTCCTTTAAATGTTTTAATTTTAAATTTAAATTTAGTAAAAGGATTAAATATATATCTGAATATAGACTATGAGTCAGAGTAGATAATGGTTTGAATAATTTATATGCATAAAGTAAGTATATGGGGGTTAGCGTTGGGCTCTACTATTTGTGGGGTATTAGGAATATCTAAACTATTAAGAGAAAAAACAAATTTAATAGAGTGAGAATTACTTAGCTTAAATTCGTGTAGTTTTGAGTTCGTATTAATTTTTGATTGAGTTTCCTTATTGTTTCTGTGCTTTGTTTTTATAATTTCCAGAAGTGTAATATATTATAGAGGAAGATATATATTAGGTGATAAAAATTATGATCGATTTATGTATTTAGTTTTAATATTTGTTATGTCTATAATGATAATAATTTTAAGTCCGAATTTAATTAGGATTTTATTAGGTTGAGATGGTTTAGGGTTAGTTTCTTATGCATTAGTGATCTTTTATCAAAATGAAAAATCAGCTAGAGCTGGGATATTAACTATTTTATCTAATCGAGTGGGAGATGTAGCTATTTTATTGAGAATTGGGCTTATATTAACTTTAGGAAGTTGAAATTTTTTTCTTTATAGGTATTATATGATGGATAAAGATTTTATACTATTAAAGTTGTTAGTTATGTTAGCAGCTATAACTAAGAGAGCGCAAATTCCATTTTCAGCATGATTACCTGCCGCTATAGCAGCTCCTACTCCAGTTTCTGCTTTAGTTCATTCTTCTACACTAGTGACAGCAGGAGTGTATTTAATAATTCGGTTTAGTCCAGCTTTAAATGGATCTGGGGGACAGAGGTTGTTATTAATTATTGCTTGTTTAACTATATTTATGGCAGGATTAGGGGCTAATTTTGAATATGATTTGAAGAAAATTATTGCTCTATCTACTTTAAGGCAATTAGGAGTAATATTAAGAGTTTTAGCTCTGGGTTATCCTGATTTAGCTTTTTTTCATTTATTAAGACATGCTTTATTTAAAGCTTTATTATTTATATGTGCTGGGGTAATTATTCATAGAGTTAATGGTTACCAAGATATTCGTTATATAGGAAGTTTAGTTAAATTTATACCTTTAACTAGAGCTTATTTAGTTTTAGCTAATTTAGCATTATGTGGGGCCCCATTTTTAGCTGGATTCTATTCTAAAGATATAATTTTAGAAGTAGGATTTATAAATTATAGTAATTACATTTCTTTAATCTTGTTTATTTTATCCACTGGGCTGACAGTAAGGTATACTCTTCGTCTAATCTTTTTTAGTATAAGGGGAGAGTATAATATAAGAGCTTTAACTTCAATTAGTGACGAAGAAGTTATTATGACAAAAGCAATAACTTTTCTAGGAGGGGGAGCAATTATGATAGGTTCTATTTTATCTTGGTTATTATATCCTGAATGTTATATAATTTGCTTAAATTTATTAATAAAAAATATAGTTTTGCTTGTAAGCATTTTAGGTGGATTTATAGGATATATATTAAATCTGATAAATGTAAATTATTCTTTAATGAGAAAGATAATATATAATTTGGTAGTATATAGGGGGTCTATATGATTTATACCTTTTTTAAGGACTAAAAATATTGTAAACTTAAATTTACGAGGCGGAGAGTATGTTGAAGTTGTATTTGATAAGGGATGGTATGAGTATTTAGGGGGGCAAGGAATATTTTATGTATGGGCGAAAATAAGACTAAATTTATATTTAAGGCAATCTAATAGAATTAAGGTATTTATGAAAATATTTATTTTAGGTTTAGTTGTTATAAGTTTATTAGTTTAATTTATATAATTTATATAGAATAGTGTTCTGAAGAAGCAAAAGAGATAGGTTTATCTATAAATAACTTAAGTAGTTTAAAAAAAATATAAATTTGTGGCATTTAAGATGTAATTTTACTTTAAGTAGGGATTAGTGGAGAATAAAAAGAATGTGAGATACAAAATTAGAAGGCTGCTAGCCTAATAAATTAGGTCGAAACTAATTGCGATTATTCGCTTTCTAATTTATTAGTAAATGTAGCGCTTAATAAGAAAAAAATTTCAATATTATCATTAACAATGATACACCTCTTTTTGGTTTTTATTAAAACTTAGATATAAAATAATTGAGTGAAGAGTATAATTTCTAGAAAAATTTTTTCAGTTTTGCTACGAAAAAGCAATGTGTTTTACACCATAGAAAAAGGAACATAAATGGAATTAAACCACTTGAGAGTAAAGTTAGAAGCTTCATTCTTGGCATACTGTTCCTTATAAAAGAGGGAAAATAGGAATGAAATGTATGATAGATTATAGTTATCTAAATATATAAAACCAGTTAAATAACTCTTTATGAATGCAACTCATACGTCATATAATATTGACTATGGTCTTAGTCGGCTCAATTTAGGGCACCTATTTTTCATTCATAGTACAATCCTACTAAAAGAATAATTAAAAAAGAAATACTAGTTAGGAGTCATGAGAAGATATTAGTCAAGTTAAAAATTGGAGCAATAGGGAGAAGAAGAGTAATTTCTACATCAAAAATTAAGAAAATAACAGCAATAAGAAAAAATCGGAGAGAGAAGGGGAGCCGTGCTGAGTCCTTTGGGTCGAACCCGCATTCGTAAGGAGAATTTTTTTCTCGGTCCATAATAGTTTTTTTAGCTAAGAAGGAAGAAATTAATATTACTACGACTGAAATTACCAAAGTGAGAAGAGTTATTATTAGTAATGTAAAGATTATTTCTTCTGAAAGTCAGACTTTTTGATTGGAAGTCAAATATACTTATTATATTAAAGAAATAACCACCTCATCAGTAGATAAATACATATAAGAATAGTCAAACTACGTCTACAAAATGTCAATATCAAGCTGCTGCTTCAAACCCAAGATGATGATTAGAAGAAAAATGATATTTTCTAAGACGTATAAAACAAACAGATAAGAAGGCTGTTCCGATAATAACATGTAACCCATGAAATCCAGTAGCGACAAAGAAGGTTGAGCCAAAGACAGAATCTGCAATAGTAAAAGCTGCCTCAATATATTCATAAGCTTGGAGGGCAGTAAAGTAAACTCCTAAGATAATAGTAAGTCTTAATCTCTGGGTAGCCTGAGAGTGATTAGATTCTATAATTGCATGATGAGCTCATGTTACCGTGGCCCCAGAAGAAAGAAGGATAGTTGTATTTAATAAGGGGATTTGAAAGGGGTTAAAAGCTTGAATCCCTATAGGAGGTCAGTATATACCAATTTCAATAGTTGGGGATAAACTTCTATGGAAGAAGGCCCAAAAAAAGGAGAAAAAAAATAAGACTTCTGAGGTAATGAATAAAATTATACCTCAGCGTAATCCATTTATTACTGTAACAGTATGTAGTCCTTGGTAGGTACTTTCTCGAGTAATGTCACGTCATCATTGAAGTATAGTTAAGACAATTACAGAAAGTCTTAACAATAGTAAATTTATATTATATTGGTGAAATCATTTTACTAATCCTGTGGTAAGTATTATTGCTCTAATTGAGCCAGTTAAAGGTCATGGTCTTATATCTACGAGATGGTAGGGGTGAAAGCCTTGAGAGGATGTCATTAGTATTAATTAATTTCTCTAGTATAAAGAGTTCTTAGTACAGCAAATACATAAGATTGAATAATTGCAACAGCAGATTCTAAAATAAGTAGAAGAATTTGTCTGGAGATAAGTAGAATTAAAATAGTAGAGGATAAAGAAGGGCCTGTTGATCCTAAAAGAGTTAAGAGAAGATGCCCAGCAATTATATTAGCAGCCAATCGTACGGCTAGAGTCCCAGGTCGAATAATGTTTCTGATTGTTTCAATTAGTACTATAAAGGGTATTAAAAGAGAGGGAGTGCCTTGTGGGACTAAATGGGAAAATATATGGTGAGTATGCTTGAGTCATCCGAAGATTATAATTGTAAACCAGAGAGGTAGAGACAGGGTTAAAGTTATAACTATATGTCTAGATCTTGTAAAAATAAAGGGTAATAGGCCTAAGAAATTATTAAATAAAATAATAGAAAATAAAGAGGAAAGAAATAAAGAGGACCCTTTATGAGAAGGTTGGAGTAATGCATTGAATTCTTTATGTAGAGTATAAGTGATTTTTGTTCAAAATATTGATCAACGTGAAGGTGAAGCTCAAAAAATATAAGGTAAAAATATTAATCCTAAAATTGATGAAACTCAATTTAGTGATAAATTTAAAATTCTAGAAGAGGGGTCAAAAATTGAGAATAGGTTTATTATAATTTTCAATATTTAAAATTATTTGTTAATGTAGATATTTGAGTAGTTATTTTTGAGAATGGGGTTAAAAAATAGTTTATAGTAAAAAATATGAAAAAAGTAATTAAAAAAAAACAAAATAAAATAAATCAATATAATGGGGCTATTTGAGGCATTAAGAAATATCTAAAAGATTATTTATGTATGACGAGCATATGTTATAAATTAACTAATTTCTTAAGATGTATATATATATATATATATATATATTGAAATAAATTAATATAGACATAATATTACTATAATAATATAATAAAATATTTATTAATAAGTTGAATTGAAAATTTTTATAAATAAATAAGTTGTAGAAATTAAAATTGTATAAAATACAAAAGAAATAAACAATGTTTATAAGTTCATATATTATATAAATAATTTAGCTAGAAGTAGGCGTTAAATACTATAACAGATTTAAAAGATCTGCACTTACTTTCAGTTATCTAGTTAAGCTTCTCTTACAGAAGAAATTCAGTTTAAAAATGAATTAATTGAAATACTTTCAATAACAATAGGTATAAATCTATGATTAGCCCCACAAATTTCTGAACACTGGCCATAAAAAAGTCCAGGGCGGGAAATAAAAAAGCTTACTTGATTTAATCGGCCTGGAATTGCGTCTGCTTTTACACCTAAGGAAGGAACTGTCCATGAATGAATTACATCGGCAGCTCTGATTAATACTCGAATTTGGGTGGCTAACGGTAAAATAGTTCGATTATCTACATCTAATAAGCGAAACCTAGAAAGTTCTAGATCAGGAGAATTAACTATATAAGAATCAAATTCTACTTGAAGAAAGTCAGAATATTCATATCTTCAATATCATTGGTGTCCGATAGTCTTGAGGGTTAGAGTTGGAGTATTAATTTCATCAAGAAGATACAATAATCGCAAAGACGGGAGTGCAATAAAAATTAAGATAAGGGCTGGAACGGAAGTTCAAATAATTTCAATAGGTTGATTCTCTAATATGTATCGGTTAATAAAAGAATTAAAAAATAAAGAAACTATTAGATAGCCGACAAAGGTAAGAATTAAAATTAAAATAAGTATGATATGGTCATGAAAGAAGATTAATTGCTCTATTAGAGGAGATACTGCGTCTTGAAATGTTAAAAAAGATCAGGTTGCCATTAAATTCTAAAAGAAGAAAAAAAAAATCTTCCTTGTAGGGGTTTAAGTCCTATACATCTTTCTGCCATTTTAGAATTTAGTGATTAGAGGAATTTCTATATAAGAGTGATCTGCTGGGGGATAATAATGATTTCATTCAATGGAAGTAGGTAAATAAGGGGAAATTATAATAGTTCGGTTAGAAGAAAAAGCTTCTCAAATAATAATTAAGAATAAAAGAGCAGCTACAAAAGAAATTAAAGATCCTAAGGATGAGATAATATTTCAAGTTGCAAAGGCATCTGGATAGTCGGAGTATCGCCGTGGTATGCCATTTAATCCTAAAAAATGTTGAGGAAAGAAAGTAAGGTTTACACCAATAAATGTGATTAAGAAATGAGCTTTTAATCATAGGGGGTTTATTGAAAGACCAGTTATTAGGGGAAATCAATGTACTACTCCCCCAAAGATTCCAAATACTGCTCCTATAGATAGAACATAATGAAAATGAGCAACAACATAATATGTGTCATGTAAAATAATATCAATAGAAGAGTTAGATAAGACAACACCAGTAAGTCCTCCTATAGTAAACAAGAAGATAAATCCTATCGCCCAGAGGAGTGATGGAGAAAAATTAATCTGTGAGCCATGCAAAGTTCTTAATCATCTAAAAATTTTAATTCCTGTGGGAATAGCAATAATTATAGTAGCAGATGTAAAGTAGGCTCGAGTATCTACGTCTATACCAACGGTAAACATGTGATGAGCTCATACAATAAATCCTAGGATACCAATAGCTGACATGGCGTAAATTATACCTAAAGTACCAAAAGATTCTTTTTTTCCGGATTCTTGCCTGACAATGTGAGAAACTATACCAAAAGCGGGAAGAATTAAAATATAGACTTCTGGGTGCCCAAAGAATCAGAATAAATGTTGGTAAAGTACAGGGTCTCCTCCGCCCGCTGGGTCGAAAAATGAAGTATTTAAATTACGATCGGTTAAAAGTATAGTAATAGCCCCAGCTAAAACAGGAAGAGATAAAAGAAGAAGAATTGCAGTAATGAAAACAGATCATATAAATAAAGGTATTTGATCTAGTGTTATACCATAAGAGCGTATATTAATTACAGTTGTAATAAAATTAACTGCACCTAGAATGGAGGAAACACCTGCTAAATGAAGAGAAAAGATTCCTAAATCTACAGAGGCCCCAGCGTGGGCAATAGCAGAGGCTAGAGGTGGGTACACGGTTCAACCTGTTCCTACTCCTCTTTCAACTATTCTTCTTGTTAATAATAAGGAGAGTGAGGGAGGTAGTAATCAGAATCTTATATTATTTATACGAGGAAAGGCCATATCAGGGGCACCTAATATAAGAGGAACAAGTCAATTTCCAAACCCCCCAATTATAATAGGTATTACTATAAAAAAAATTATAACAAATGCATGGGCAGTAACTATAACATTATAAATTTGATCATTTCCAATAAGTCTCCCAGGTTGTCTAAGTTCAGCTCGAATTATTAGGCTTAAGGAAGTTCCTACTATTCCTGCTCAAGCTCCGAAAATAAAATATAGAGTTCCAATATCTTTGTGGTTTGTAGAAAATAATCATCGTTGCAT